ATCGGATTAACCAACCAAAGTTAGCTTCAGTCATTATATATTGAACAGAAGCAAAAGCCTCAGTAACAGTTGGACGGTAATAAAAAGTCATAGCAAATCCCGTAGCTACTTGTACTAAAAAACAAGTAAGGGTAATTCCTCCTAGACAATAAAATATGTTGACATGCGGAGGAACATATTTACTAGTTATATCATCTGCAATCGCCTGAATCTCAAGACGTTCTTCGAACCAATCATAAACTTTATTGAGATAGGTAAACCAAAGTTCCTCCCCCTCCAAGAACTGTATATGAGAATTTCATCTCGTACAGCTCAAACAAAAAAAAGACCCAAATACTGATTGAAACGGATATGGAATATAAAGTTTTAAACTTCTCTCATTCAATATTATTTAAAGATATGAAAGAGTCAAAATGCGAAAGCTCTTCTTTGTGGTTAAATGCCAAAAAATCAAGTCCGCTCATACGTCTTTATGTTGTGTTGATCATTACGGGCCTCTTGAATCTTCTAGATTACCTATCTTTATTGTCTTTTTTATTTGGTTTTTTTATGGAATGGGAATGCGGATTTCTTCTTGTTTTCTTTATTATTGATAGGAATTCTCTTGTTAAGACCCTACTTAACTAATCAATTGAAACCTCAGATTCATACGAGAACCACGATAATTCAATGAAACCTTCAAAGTCCAAGGTTCACTGAGTGAGAACCATTGGATCATCACTTATTCAATCAAAAAAATAGCTATAATGATTAAAAACATAAAATACAAAGAAGCGTTTGTTCTTTGATCCAAATAAGAGTTTAAAAGCAGAAAAAAATTTTGATTTATTAAAGTTTATAAGATAGAACGGAAAGAAGTCCGGCTACGAGGTCTGAGTATTAAGTATGAATCATAGTTCGAATATTTTGTGATCTATTTGATCTATTTCATGCTCCAGATACTCGAATGAATATCCGACGAAGTAAAACCATCTTGATAAAGATGACAGACCCCATTCTCTGTACTATCCATAGGGTCAATTCTAACAAGTCACACACTCATATTCCGGAAATATACAATGCAGAAAAAAATTTCGCGGTCGAACTACCAAAGGAGAATAGGCTAAAATTTTTAGACCTACATACTTTACTTTTTTGTATCGAACAAAAAGCTAGGACTTCAAGATTCTTCTCAGTCTAATTCACTGAAATTCCATCCAGTAGAACAGAAGAATTATAAATTTCCAAAATAATAGATAGGAATACCGCAAATAGCGCCATTGCAACACCCATCAAAGGGGTCGTTCCCCATCCAGGAGCTACTTTACCATATTCGGAATTCAATGGTTTCAATAACTTCCCTACAGTAGTGCTTCTTGGACCAGATCTAGAACTATCCTCAACTGTTTGTGTAGCCATAAATCTTATTTTGTATTCATTACGATCTGTTGACTTTGTATACCATTCCGTTGTAAATAAACGATCTTAGCATAGATCCATTGTGGTCTTTCAATTCTATAATAATGGAAACAGCAACCCTAGTCGCCATCTTTATATCTGGGTTACTTGTAAGTTTTACTGGGTATGCTCTATATACTGCCTTTGGGCAACCCTCTCAACAACTAAGAGATCCATTCGAGGAACACGGGGACTAGTTGCCGTAATCAGCCTCCAAATATTTGGAGGCTGATTACATCAATGAAGATAATGACAAATTATTTCATTTTTTAGTTGAAATTTTAGGCGGTTCCCGAAAAAAAATAGCGAAAAAAATTATCCCTAAAGTCGATACTAAGAGAAATGTATAAACCAATGCTTCCATAAATTTGATCGTGGTTTACAATTATAGCTTTCATACCTGTTTTGTTTATGTTTACTTAGGAGTATCCCTTCGGATAAAGAACGAAAAAGAGTCAAAAAAACGGCAGCGATTTAAATCAAGATTCCTACAGTACCCTACCTATTAAATATTAAATAAAATCGCAAACAGAAACTAGAAGAAAAAAAGCAATGTTGCATCAGACTGCTTGTCTTTTTGTAGTTGGATCTCCAAGTTTTTGGAATGCCCCAAATTCCACTTGAGCATCCAAATCTGGATCAATACCAGCAAAAACATCTCTGAAGAGGGTTCTAGCACCATGCCAAATGTGTCCAAAAAAGAAAAGTAGAGCAAACGAAGCATGCCCAAAAGTAAACCAACCTCTTGGACTGCTACGAAAAACACCATCGGATTTCAAAGTAGCACGATCTAATTCAAAAATCTCACCTAATTGAGCCCGTCTAGCATATTTTTTCACAGTTGCGGGATCACTATAACTCACTCCATTGAGTTCACCACCATAAAACTCAACAGTTACACCTACTTGTTCGACACTATATTTAGATTCTGCCCTTCTAAACGGGACGTCGGCTCTAACAATTCCGTCTCCGTCTACCAAAACAACCGGAAATGTTTCAAAAAAAGTGGGCATACGACGTACAAAAAGTTCGCGCCCTTCTTTATTTCTAAAGACGGGGTGTCCTAACCATCCAACAGCTATTCCATCCCCATTGTCCATTGAACCCGCTCGGAATAACCCCCCTTTTGCTGGATTATTACCAATATAATCATAAAAAGCTAATTTTTCAGGAATTTTAGACCAAGCTTCTGATACACTTTGATTTTCAGCTAGTCCAGCACTAACCCTTCGATATATTTCTTGTTGAAAGTATCCCTGATCCCATTGATAACGCGTAGGACCAAATAATTCGATGGGAGTAGTTGCAGAACCATACCACATAGTTCCAGCAACAACAAAAGCTGCAAAAAAGACAGCAGCAATACTACTAGAAAGGACGGTTTCAATATTTCCCATACGTAATCCTTTGTATAGGCGTTGAGGCGGACGAACACTAAGATGAAATAAGCCCGCTAATATACCCAACGTCCCTGCTGCAATATGATGAGAGGCTATTCCTCCCGGAACAAAAGGGTCAAAACCCTCCACGCCCCACGCCGGATTTACGGGTTGGACCTTTCCGGTTAGTCCATAAGGGTCGGATACCCATATTCCAGGACCATATAATCCTGTTACATGAAATGCGCCAAAACCAAAGCAAGCCACTCCTGAAAGAAATAAATGAATTCCAAAAATCTTGGGCAAATCCAACGAAGGTTTTCCTGTACGTTCATCACAAAAAATTTCTAGATCCCAATATACCCAATGCCAAATAGCTGCCAAGAAGCACAAGCCAGAAAACACGATATGTGCTCCGGCTACCCCTTCGTAACTCCAAAGACCCGGATTCGTTATAGTCCCTCCTGTAATATTCCAACCGCCCCATGAATTGGTTATTCCTAAACGAGTCATGAAAGGTATAACGAACATACCTTGTCTCCACATTGGATCAAGAACAGGGTCGGAGGGATCAAAAACTGCTAATTCATATAAAGCCATCGAGCCGGCCCAACCGGCAACCAGAGCAGTATGCATTATATGAACCGAAAGCAAACGACCGGGATCATTCAATACAACAGTATGAACACGATACCAAGGCAAACCCATGGAAATACCCCTTTATCAACGAAAAATAGACACTATGTAACTTTATTGCATTAGAAAAAACTATGTTACGGACCCCCCCTTTTTTAGGTAATTTTTTCGGAGAAAGGATTAATATTTGTTCGATTTTGTTAGTAATAATGGAACAATTCGATTCATAGGAAAAAAGGGAAGCGGATCTATTCTATATCCGATAAGTACCAATACGCAATGGGGGTTAATCCTATTTTATATGAACCAAGATAGCTATTGTTGTTCATCATTCAGAAGCCCGTTCGTAAACAATTTTCTTTATTTTTATTCATTACTCTCTTACTTTACTTTTATTTTATATTTTATTTTAGCTTATTCAACTTATGTATTAAATATGATTAATTTAAATATGATTAATAAAGTAGGAAAAAAGGATAATATTATTAAAAAATGAAACCCCAGTCTTACGTTTCCACATCAAAGTGAAATAGAGAACTTCATTCTCTTTTTTTTTCATTTCATGCCTATTGGCGTTCCAAAAGTACCTTTTCGAAGTCCTGGAGAAGGAGATACATCTTGGGTTGACATATAGTGCGACTTGTCAGATATATTGGGCTATATGGGATTTCCCCATTTTCTCCCTCGATCGAGATATCCTCTGTTTCGCCCAAAAAGATTGATTGAATTATCAAAAATTTGTAACGCGAAGCGCAAAAAATAAAGTGGAATTAAATGCAGGGAGTATTTAGATTGATATTAGATTATCAAAATTTTTTTATGGTTTACGTGATCGGACTAATAAAATTAAGTATCCAGGCTCCGTTTAGCAAAAACCCAATTGATAATTAATATATAATATTTTTATAATTACTACTTACTTATATGATAGGCAAAATTATGATAAAAAATTCTATTAAAAAATACAAAAAATTGAAACAGGGTGATCTAAAACTGTTGATCAAATCAAATAATATAATTAAAAATTTGTTGACTATTTGACAGAAGACATGTGAAAGAAATGAATTGAAAAAAAAAAGGAGTAGTAAAAAAAAGACGTGGTATTTGGTTCATTTGTCCTATATGTGCAAATCAAAATCGGGCAAATTTTTCCTTTTACTCGGGGTAGAGCATAAACCTAAAAAATGGAATAAAAAAAGGAAGAAGCCCGTTCAGGAACAAGAAAAAACCATCGCCATTTCAACTGAATCTCGATGAAAAAAAATATCAATGAATCAAGTTAGTCTGACAGGCCTAATCAATCGTTTTATTTTTTATTTTTTATTATAGGATTATAATATCTAATAAAAGGGACCAAAACGGATTTTTTCTTTTGCTTTTAAAAAGGGACCAAGCCCTTCCCTTATAAGTTAGAAAGAAAATAAGTTAGAAAGAAAAGCCTTCTGGGGGGTTGGAATCGACACATTGATTTTTTCACAATTTTTGTTGAACCGTATGCATTAAAAGGTGCCTGTACGGCTCCTAAGGAATAAAATTTTATCCTAATCAACCGACTTTATCGAGAAAGATTATTTTTTTTAGGCCAAGAGGTTGATACCGAAATCTCGAATCAACTTATTAGTCTTATGATATATCTCAGTATAGAAAAGGATACCAAAGATCTTTATTTGTTTATAAACTCTCCTGGTGGATGGGTAATATCTGGAATGGCTATTTATGATACTATGCAATTTGTGCGACCCGATGTACAGACAATATGCATGGGATTGGCCGCTTCAATAGCATCCTTTATCCTAGTCGGAGGAGCAATTACCAAACGTATAGCATTCCCTCACGCTTGGCGCCAATGAGTTTTTTTATTTTCGAGAAAAAATACTATGCCTTCGCCATCGGAAATATGAATTAGTTAAGTAATAATAGCATGGCACTTCGAATTCGATATGAAATTTTTTAGATTCAAAAAAAATTAGATTATATATTGAAAGAGTAGTATGAGATAAGGAAGGGGTATTTCAAATGATATCTTAGCTATTCGGGCACATCTCAGCGTCACAAACTTTGTTTTCACATTTTCACACCGGAAGCTTATTTACAAAATTTATATTAAAAAAAAGACACTTTGGGATTGCTGCATCATAGACGGATCAAAAAAATGATATATAAAGCAACGGAACCATCATAGTATTTTTTTAACTCCGACAAAAAAGAAGGATGGTAATTGGATCATTTATGGATCTGCGTATAATACAACCTATATTTTGTTTTCTTTCGCCGACAGGAAAGATCAAAAACGTAAATTCCATTGTAGAGCCGTATGCAATGCACAAAAAAAGCCTGTACGGTTATTCAACTTTCTCTGTTTTTTTGGTTATCTCACCTCATTCTGCGAAATAGAAGAACCTTTTCTATTATATCATCAGGGTAATGATCCATCAACCCGCTAGTTCGTTTTATGAGGCACAAACGGGAGAATTTATCTTGGAAGCGGAAGAACTACTAAAGCTTCGCGAAACCATCACAAGGGTTTATGTACAAAGAACGGGCAAACCTATATGGGTTGTATCCGAAGACATGGAAAGGGATGTTTTTATGTCAGCAACAGAAGCCCAAGCTCATGGAATTGTTGATCTTGTAGCGGTTCAATAAAAAATAGGAGCGATTTCATGCAAATCTACAATATATCTTTTTAGATTAAAGGTTTACTTTCATATTCTCTTCAATATATTTTTTTTAATATTGAAGAGAATCTTGAAGAGAAGTAATTCAGAATTAGCCGGTTAGAACCAATCTAAACCAGCCCATTATTTATATGATTCCGTATGCCAACCATTAAACAACTTATTAGAAATACAAGACAGCCAATCCGAAATGTCACGAAATCCCCAGCGCTTCGGGGATGCCCTCAACGACGAGGAACATGTACTCGGGTGTATGTGCGACTCGTTTAGATCATAGACTGAAACACAAAAAGGAAATTCTTTTTGAAATAGAAAGGCTCAGTACTTGTGAATAAAATAGAATGGAGGAACTCGATTCATTATTTAAAAAAGATAGATCGTTCATATCTTCTATTGTGTCTGAAACTTATGGTTTACATTGGTGCAAATCCAATCAACTCCATTTTTTAGAAAACCCCCAATGATAACAAATGGTTATCCATTAAGCGGGGGAAATTCCATTTTTTATTAAAAAGATTCCACTCTTGAAAGAAAAGAACGGACTAACAGGGTAAACAACCAAATCAATTTTAAAAATGAAATACCGTTACTGTATAAAGTGGATCTCATTGTGAAAGACCTATTACTGGAATATTAATGGGGTAGAGCCAAAGAATGTGAATTGTACAAGTTACCAATAGTATTGATTAATTAAAAGAAGGAGCTCCGGTGTATAGAGAGGACCTCACCGTTTTAGAAGTAACCATAGAAACGATGGAACCCACTATTTATCCATTTCTATTTACTAGTTTTTGTAGTTATTCTATTTTTTAATATCAAGTATCAAGGCAATTTCTCCTTTCAAAGCAAAGGAAAATATTTAGCAAAAAATAGTGGTGGGGAAGGTTAGAGTAGCAAAAGCCATTGGAATTTTTTTTATACATTGGAATAATTCGTTTGGTTATTAATGACTAGTAAAGGGGAAAAGAATAACTAAAAAAAGAATTAGTTATTCATCAAAGTTTGATTTATTCAATGACTAGAATTAAACGCGGATATATAGCTCGGAGGCGTAGAACAAAACTTCGTTTATTTGCATCAAGCTTTCGAGGGGCTCATTCACGACTTACACGAACTATGACTCAACAGAGAATAAGAGCTTTAGTTTCGGCTCATCGGGATAGGGGTAAAAGAAAAAGAGATTTTCGTCGTTTATGGATCACTCGAATAAATGCCGTAATTCACGAAATGGGGGTATTCCATAGTTATAATCGATTCATACACAATCTGTACAAGAAGCAATTACTTCTTAATCGGAAAATACTTGCACAAATAGCTCTATTAAATAGGAGTTGTCTTTATACGATTTCGAATGAGATCAAAAAATAAGGGGATTGGAAGAAATCCACTAAAATATTTGAAATAGAGTTCTAAGAAGAATGAGCTCGGGGAAGGTAGAGTAGAAATTAGTATTATAAAAAAACGTCGTCAAAACGAGGGTATATAATCGCTAAAAAAAGAGTTATTCTTTTTCTTTTCGACGATTCTTTTCTTTTTTTTTTTATGACCGACACAGACGTAACAATCAAATTTTTATTCTTGATTGGATTTGTCAAACAAAATATTAACCTCTTTTTAATTCCTTCAGATTGGAATTGTTATTCCATTGAAGAATAAGTCTATTTTTTTCTGGTTCTAAGGCTAGTAGTTCGAGGGGTCGACTCACTTCTTTCAAATTGTTTCTGATTATTAAGAAAAGGTAACAAAGATAAAATACGCGCTTGTTTTATAGCAATAGTAATTAATCGTTGTTGTTTTAAAGTCACTCTATTCACCCGTCTAGATAATATTTTTCCTTGTTCACTAATAAATCGACTAATTAAACTCATGTTTCTATAATCAATTCGATCCCCCGATTGGATCGGGGGCAAACGCCTACGAAAAGATTGCTTGGATTTAGTAAAAGGTCGCTTAGATTTATTCATAATTTTTTTATTCCTTATCTTTTTTTTATCGGATCAAAATAAAAACGATTTCTATTTTCTATTTCTATATAGGATAGGGTTTCTATATAGAATTAAGAATATAGGATTAGATTTCTTTCTATTGATTTATTTGTTTATATTTATATATATGTAATAATATATAGATACTATCATTATTCCAGTTCTTAAAATAAAAGTTGACATACAAGCACTCAATTTGATCTATTTCTTGATTTCCCCGTGAATTGTATGTTTATAACAATAGGGACAGAATTTTCTCAATTCCAAGCGACTAGGGGTGTTATGCCGATTCTTTTGAGTAATATATCTGGAAATTCCCGCGGATTCTTTCTTAATATCATTTCGAACACAACTGGTACATTCCAAAATAATTGTTACTCGAACATCTTTACCCTTGGCCATGAAACCTCCTTTGGATTTATGATTCACCCCAATCTTCTATTTTCATTTTAGGATCCAGAAAGAACAAGAACCAAAAAAATAGAAGCTGTTAACTAAAAAAAAATTCTGAAATATTTCGTTGCAATGAATATTAATTAGTAATTAAATAAAAAAAATCAATTGTTAAGCAATACAATGATTTTTTGAAAACTATATTTAAAATCTTTGTACAGTATTTTTTTTAAGTATCTCATAGGATACTCTTTCCCCAGCAACACTTTTTTTCGTTCTATTACTAATTTAATTGGATCCTGAACCCCCGTTTTTATGACCTTTCGCCCCCCTTTTTTCTAATTATTTTTTTAGAATGAATTAGAAAAAAAAAAAGGGGGGGGGGATTAGCCCCCGATCGTTGATCGTATCTCTAAATTTTTTCACCCTTTCTGATGTTAATAACTAGAATGAAAAAAAGGGAAATGTTAATGCATCTGGAAATAAACGATTAATCTCTATTAATAAACCTGCTAACGAACCGAACCATAGAGTACTTAGTACCGGTGCTACGGAAAGATATGTTTTTAGATCTCGCATTTGAAATCCTCCTTCTTTCTTCTTTATTGTATTACATTATACATAGTAATATATATAACTACAGATGTACATGTAGTTAAGAAGGTCTTGTATTTGTATACGTAACCTTCAAAATTAGAATTGAAATATTGTCTACTAGAACGATCTTATAGATTCCATTTTCAAATGGAAACGCCTATTTATGTAAAATGGAAATTGAGAGAATTATTGTAAAAAAAAGTAATTTTTTTAATTATATATATGTTTCTTATCGGATATGAGACAAAAAAAAGAAGGATGTGGAAAACAAGACAGGAATTCTCTACAATGACACTGTAAACCAATTGAAAGGGATGTAGCGCAGCTTGGTAGCGCGTTTGTTTTGGGTACAAAATGTCACGGGTTCAAATCCTGTCATCCCTACCTATTACTGCTCTTCTGAGCAGTAACGAGGGATCTATTTTAGATCTAGCTTTTTTTAATAAAATTGGACATACATATAATTCTAAAATTTATGATATACTATGATATAGTATATACGTACAAAATCGATTCGGGTTAAAGAATGTCCTCTTTCTAGCCTTTTAGTTTTTTAGAAAAAACAAGAAAAGCGCTCTTAGTTCAGTTTGGTAGAACGTGGGTCTCCAAAACCCAATGTCGTAGGTTCAAATCCTACAGAGCGTGATGTCACTCTTGTTTATTAGATTGTGTCAAAATTCCACTGTTGGCAAATAATTGAGCAGCAATCGGAATTAGACCTCCCGCATATGAACGCAAGAAGGAGGTCAGTCAAAAAAAAGAGATGTTAATTAATCAAAAGTCCAACTGATCACCACGTCTGTATTGTAAATAAGCAGTTACGAATAATCCAGCCAAAGTAATAGGAATTAGACCTAAGACGATTCCAAATAAAGAAACTTCAATCATTTCAATT